TATATTCCTTCAATATATGTACATTTTTTTATAGATTAGACAAAATAATGGAAGTTAAATCAGACATAATAATTGAGGTTTCATTCCTATCTTATTTGAGATAAATAAGACAATAATATAGGGATTCATTGAGATTCTAAAATTGGAACGATACTTATTTCGGATGAGCTAAGCCAATAGGATGAACTGATAAAATTATGCATGATTAACTATGTAAGATACACATCAACATCAATTATATATCTGGTTACGAAAAATAAAAAGTATGATCAAAGAAATGAAGAAAATAGAAATACCAAAGAAAATACAAAATACAAAGAAATGGACCAGATTTATTTGTAATATATCTGAGATGAATTTGGAATATTCCGACTTCTGAACTCCCCTAGATTTTACTTTTTGGTCTTTCAACCAACTAATTTTACCATTTGAATATTGTTGAAATATTCACATTCTTTTTGGAGCGCAGAAAAAAGAGAAACAAAATCAAATAATTTACATACTTTATATACCTAGAATATACATCTAGGTATGCTTGATCCAGAAAGAGCATATCTCCGGGCACCTAGATAAATTATCTAGGATGATCAAGACCGCTAATATATATATCTATTCCCCAATTCCTTAAAATGAATATGGGAATAGATACTCATATAAATGAATCGCCGGGAACCAGATTTGAACTGGTGACACGAGGATTTTCAGTCCTCTGCTCTACCTGCTGAGCTATCCCGACCATTCTTGTCTTGACGCACCATTCTCATTTTATTTTAAGAAATTACTTGAGTCTATGTCAACTAAAAAAAAATACTTAAGTAAGTTTCAGTAGTAGTAATGATTATGTATTGTTAATTATTCATATGAGGGTTCTTTACTCCAAGATAAGATGTTCATTTGTACGTACGTTTATCATAAAAAAAAATAGGATATAGAGTATCAAAAATTAGAGAATTAAATAGGCTTATTGGGGATAGAGGGACTTGAACCCTCACGATTTCTAAAGTCGACGGATTTTCCTCTTACAAAAAATTTCATTGGTGTCGGTATTGACATGTAGAATGGGACTCTATCTTTATTCTCGTCTGATTAATCAGTTCTTCAAAAGATCCATCAGACTATGGTGGAGTGACTTATTTGATCTCAGTACATATGTATAACATATATAAAGAGATATATGTTTATCCTTGATCCTTTCCGGAATTTTGATAGAAGGATTCATTTCCTACTACGAAAGGAAATAGTGTCAACTCCATTTGTTAGAATAGCTTCCGTTGAGTCTCTGCACCTATCCTTTTTTTATTTTCACTTTGCTGAACTTTTATTTGTTTGTTTTCGGAAAGCAGGATTTGGCTCAGGATTGCCCATTGTGAATTCCAGGGTTTCTCTGAATTTGAAAATTTTCACTCGGTAAGTTTCCATACCAAGGCTCAATCCAATTAAGTCCGTAGCGTCTACCAATTTCGCCATATCCCCCTTTTTTTCTTTGAGCTTGGGATCTCATTAGGATGTTTTTTTATTTGTATTATCAGAATTAAATTATATGCCGAAACTTTTATTAGAGACCTATTCCCGTATTGAAAAAAGTTTCCTTCGATTTTTCTATTTGTTTTATTGATTTTCTTTCATCTATATCGGATACCCATTACCCATATTTGGTCGAATCAGAAATGATTCTATTATCTCTGTATTCGCAATTCAATATAACGAGATATATACCACATATATCTCTATTTTATCTGTCCCTTCTTCTATCATTTTTTGATTGAATTTTGAATACTCAAACGTTCGATTCTTTTTTTTTCGACAGATACATAATAACAAAACTAAAATCAAAAATCCATTTATGAATTTAGAATTCGACATTCATTTAGGAATTAGGAATTCCATAAAAATATTGAATTTCGAATTACTTATCAAAAGAAATTGGATAATCCATCCAATTTTTTAGAATAGAACTCTAATGTATAAATCTATACATACATTATTATATATTCTATACATACATTATTATATATACATTATACATATTTCATCTTAATTATAAGAAAATAGTATATAAAATACTATTTTCTATATACTATTCTACATATATTATCCGCATAGATTATACTATTATCGAAAGATAACGTATTCTATAAATAAGATGAAAGAATATATAGAAAAAAGAGTAATAGAATTATATAAAATATAATAATAATAACATATAGAAAGATATATAGTAATTAATAAAAAAAAAAATGGTATTTTAATTCAAAACTAAAAAAACAAGAGAATCTTACTATTTTTTTTTATTAATTACTATACTAATGAAGATATTGTTTTCGTTTTATGGAGAAAAATGAATTTGAGAAATGATTTGATAAATCGATCGAAATATTATTCTATTTACTATAATAATCCCTATCTTCCAATTATTCTGTTTTTGATGTTATATATAGTAGATATACTAGAATATGAAATAAATAATAAATATTGGACATTCTATATTTTTTCTATGTTT